GTCCTCGTAGCTTAAACAAAGCATGACGCTGAAGATGTCAAGATGGCCCACCACATACCCGAGGACAAAAGACTTAGTCCTAACCTTGCCGTTAGTTTTTGCTAGATATATACATGCAAGTATCCGCACTCCAGTGTAAATGCCCTTAACCTCTTACCAAGACAAAAGGGGCAGGCATCAGGCGCGCCCAAAATGTATCGCAGCCCAAGACGCCTTGCTCAGCCACACCCACACGGGTATTCAGCAGTAATTAACATTAAGCAATGAGTGTAAACTTGACTTAGTCATAGCAACTACCTAGGGCTGGTAAATCTTGTGCCAGCCACCGCGGTCACACAAGAAGCCCGAATTAACTGCAACACGGCGTAAAGAGTGGTATGTACATTATCACCCCATCTAGTGTCGAAATGTGACTAAGCTGTCATAAGCCCAAGCCACACCTAAAACCACCATGAAAATGATTCTAGCAAAATTATGATAAACCAGATCCACTAAAGCTAGGACACAAACTGGGATTAGATACCCCTCTATGCCTAGCCCTAAATCTTGGTACTTAACCTTACTGAAGTATCCGCCCGAGAACTACGAGCACAAACGCTTAAAACTCTAAGGACTTGGCGGTGCCCCAAACCCCCCTAGAGGAGCCTGTTCTATAATCGATAACCCACGCTACACCCGACCATCTCTAGCCTAAGCAGCCTATATACCGCCGTCGCCAGCCCACCTCCATTGAAAGAACAGCAGTGAGCACAATAGCACTACACTAATAAGACAGGTCAAGGTATAGCTTATGGGATGGAAGAAATGGGCTACATTTTCTAGCAGTAGAAAACACGGACAGAGGTATGAAACTACCTCTAAAAGGCGGATTTAGTAGTAAAGAAGGACAATAAAGCTTTCTTTAAATTGGCCCTGGGGTACGTACATACCGCCCGTCACCCTCCTCACAAGCTCCAAATTATATAACTAATACCCCTACAAGCTAAAGATGAGGTAAGTCGTAACAAGGTAAGTGTACCGGAAGGTGCACTTAGCATACCAAGACGTAGCTACAATAAAGCATTCAGCTTACACCTGAAAGATATCTGAAACATAAACCAGATCGCCTTGAAGCCTACCTCTAGCCCAACCATTCTTGACCTGAAACCCCCAAAAACACAATTTAACCATTAAACCAAAACATTTTCTAAACTTAGTATAGGCGATAGAAAAGAATAGACTAATTCTGGAGCAATAGAGACCCTGTACCGTAAGGGAATGATGAAATAACAATGAAAAGCCAAGCACTAAACAGCAAAGATAAACCCTTGTACCTTTCGCATCATGATCTAGCGAGAACAACCAAGCAAAGCGGACTTAAGCTTGCCCCCCCGAAACCTAAGCGAGCTACTTACAAGCAACTATCCATGAGCCAACCCGTCTCTGTTGCAAAAGAGTGGGACGACTTGTTAGTAGAGGTGAAAAGCCAACCGAGCTGGGTGATAGCTGGTTGCCTGTGAAATGAATTTAAGTTCTGCCTCAACTCTTTCCCACAAGACACAATAACTCATACGTATTAAGTTAAGAGTTAACTAAAGGGGGTACAGCCCCTTTAAAAAAGGATACGACCTCCTCCAGCGGATAAAAATCAAACACACATACTGTAGGCCTTCAAGCAGCCATCAATAAGGAGTGCGTCAAAGCTCTATGTCAAAAAACTACAAAACACCATGACTCCCTCATCACTAACAGGCCAACCTATATCCATAGGAGAATTAATGCTAGAATAAGTAACTTGGGTTCTCCCTCTTAAACGCAAGCTTACATCCATAAATTATTAACAGACTGCAACTAGTACTATAACTTCAACAAGACCACGTACTACAGACCCTGTTGACCCAACACTAGGAGCGACCAATAGAAAGGTTAAAATCAGCAAAAGGAACTAGGCAAACCTAAGGCCCGACTGTTTACCAAAAACATAGCCTTTAGCCAACCAAGTATTAAAGGTGACGCCTGCCCAGTGACATAACGTTCAACGGCCGCGGTATCCTAACCGTGCGAAGGTAGCACAATCAATTGTCTCATAAATGGAGACCTGTATGAACGGCTAAACGAGGTCTTAACTGTCTCTTGCAGATAACCAGTGAAATTGATCTTCCTGTGCAAAAGCAGGAATACTACCATAAGACGAGAAGACCCTGTGGAACTTAAAAATCAACAGCCACTGCACACACAACTCAAACCTACCAGGCCCATCAACACTAAATACTGGCTCACATTTTTTGGTTGGGGCGACCTTGGAGAAAAACAAATCCTCCAAAAACAAGATTCTATCTTAACCAAGAACAACCACTCAACGTACAAACAGTACCCAGACCCAGTACAACTGCTCAATGAACCAAGCTACCCCAGGGATAACAGCGCAATCTCCTTCAAGAGCTCGTATCGACAAGGAGGTTTACGACCTCGATGTTGGATCAGGACATCCTAATGGTGCAGCCGCTATTAAGGGTTCGTTTGTTCAACGATTAATAGTCCTACGTGATCTGAGTTCAGACCGGAGCAATCCAGGTCGGTTTCTATCTATAATGTACTTTTCCAAGTACGAAAGGACCGGAAAAGTGGGGCCAATACCCTAAGCATGCCCTACCCAAAAGTAATGAACCCAACTAAATTACCACCAAGACACCACCCACTAACCACTAAGCCTTAGAAAAAGGCCGCTAGCGTGGCAGAGATCGGCAAATGCAAAAGGCTTAAGCCCTTTACCCAGAGGTTCAAATCCTCTCCCTAGCTCTACTTCACCCATGACCAAAACTCCCACACTAACCCACCTCTTCATGTCCCTATCCTACGCCATCCCAATTCTAATCTCCGTGGCCTTCTTAACATTAGTAGAACGAAAAATCTTAAGTTATATACAAACTCGAAAAGGTCCAAACATCGTAGGTCCATTCGGCCTACTACAACCAGTCGCAGACGGAATTAAACTATTCACTAAAGAACCTATCCGCCCATCAACCTCCTCCCCATTCTTATTTATCACAACCCCAATACTAGCCCTACTCCTGGCAATTACAATTTGAATCCCACTCCCCCTGCCATTTTCACTTACAGACTTAAACCTTGGATTCCTCTTCCTACTGGCTATATCAAGCCTAGCAGTATATTCCATCTTATGGTCTGGGTGAGCCTCCAACTCAAAATACGCTTTAATCGGAGCACTACGAGCAGTAGCCCAAACTATTTCATACGAAGTCACCCTAGCCATCATCCTCCTCTCAATCATTATACTAAGTGGCAACTATGCCCTAAGCACCATAGCCATAGCCCAGGAACCATTATACTTCATCTTCTCATCATGACCCCTCGCAATAATATGGTTCATTTCAACTCTTGCTGAAACAAACCGCGCCCCATTTGACCTTACAGAAGGAGAATCCGAACTAGTATCAGGCTTTAACGTAGAATATGCCGCAGGACCATTCGCCTTATTCTTCCTAGCCGAATATGCAAACATCATACTCATAAACACAATAACTGCCATCCTATTCTTGAACCCAAGCTCCCTAAACCTACAACCAGAACTATTCCCAATTGCTCTTGCCACAAAAATCCTTCTACTATCCTCTAGCTTCCTATGAGTTCGCGCCTCATATCCACGATTCCGCTACGATCAACTAATACACCTTCTCTGAAAAAGCTTCCTACCACTAACACTAGCCTTATGTATATGGCACACTAGTATATCAATCTGCTATGCAGGCTTACCTCCCAACCTAAGAAACCCACTACGGAAATGTGCCTGAACACTAAGGACCACTATGATAAAGTGAACATGGAGGTATACTAACCCTCTCATTTCCTATTTAATAAGATCACAATCGTAGAAAAGCAGGAATCGAACCTGCACAGAAGAGATCAAAACCCTCCATACTTCCATTATATTACTTTCTAGTAAGGTAAGCTAACAAAGCTATCGGGCCCATACCCCGAAAATGATGGTTAAACTCCCTCCCTTCCTAATAAACCCACATGCAAAACTAACCTTTACCATGAGCCTATCACTGGGAACAGCCATCACAATTTCAAGCAACCACTGAATAATAGCCTGAACAGGACTAGAAATCAACACTCTTGCAATCATTCCACTCATCGCAAAATCCCATCATCCACGAGCAATTGAAGCCACCATCAAATACTTTCTAGTACAAGCAACCGCCTCAACATTAATCCTATTCTCAGGTATAACCAATGCATGAACAACAGGCCAATGAGATATTACCCAAATAAGCAACGAAGCATCGTGCCTACTACTAACAACAGCAATTGCAATAAAACTTGGACTAGCACCCTTTCATTTTTGATTCCCAGAAGTATTACAAGGCTCATCAATAACTACCGCTCTACTACTATCCACAATTATAAAACTACCACCCATTACAATCCTACTCCTAGTCTCAAACTCCGTAAACCCAACATTACTAACCATCATAGCCATTACATCCACAGCTATTGGAGGTTGAATAGGACTTAACCAAACACAAACACGAAAAATCCTAGCCTTCTCATCCATCTCTCACCTGGGATGAATAACCATCATTATTATCTACAACCCAAACCTCACCCTACTGAACTTCTACTTATATTCAACCATCACTACCACAGTATTCCTTACATTTAACACAATCAAAACCCCAAAACTATCAACAATAATAACCTCATGAACAAAAACACCCGTACTAAACACAACTCTTATACTAACACTACTCTCACTAGCAGGCCTGCCACCATTAACAGGATTTATGCCAAAATGACTCATCATCCACGATCTAACAAAACAAGAAATAACAACAACAGCAACATTAATCACTATACTCTCACTACTAGGACTATTCTTCTACCTCCGCCTCACGTACCACTCAACAATCACACTCCCACCAAACTCCACTAACTACATAAAACAATGACACATTAACAAATCACCTAAAACCCTAACCGCCATTCTCACCTCACTATCCATCCTTCTCCTACCAAACTCTCCAGCCATTCTCACTATCATTTAGAAACTTAGGATAACCACCACGAAACCGGAGGCCTTCAAAGCCTCAAACAAGAGCTAAAATCTCTTAGTTTCTGCTAAGACCCGTAGGACATTAACCTACATCTCATGAATGCAACTCAAGTACTTTAATTAAGCTAGAATCTTACCCTAGACGAATGGGCCTTGATCCCACAAAATTCTAGTTAACAGCTAGACGCCCCAAACCAATAGGCTTCCGTCTACCAGACTCAGGTACACTCAATGTACATCGATGAGCTTGCAACTCAACATGAATTTCACTACAAAGTCGATAAGAAGAGGAATTAAACCTCTGTCAAAAGGTCTACAGCCTAACGCCTTAACACTCAGCCATCTTACCTGTGACCCCTATCATCCGATGATTATTCTCAACCAATCATAAAGACATTGGCACACTATACCTAATCTTTGGCGCCTGAGCTGGCATACTAGGAACCGCCCTAAGCCTACTCATTCGTGCAGAACTAGGCCAACCAGGAACCCTACTAGGAGACGACCAAATCTACAATGTAATCGTTACAGCACATGCTTTCGTAATAATCTTCTTCATGGTCATACCAATTATAATCGGAGGATTCGGAAACTGACTAGTTCCCCTCATAATTGGAGCACCAGATATAGCATTCCCACGTATAAACAACATAAGCTTCTGGCTCCTCCCACCATCCTTCCTACTCCTACTAGCCTCATCAACAGTAGAAGCAGGAGCAGGAACAGGATGAACAGTATATCCCCCCCTAGCAGGAAACCTAGCCCACGCCGGAGCATCAGTAGACCTAGCCATCTTCTCTCTCCACCTAGCAGGTATCTCATCAATCCTGGGAGCCATCAACTTTATTACAACAGCCATAAACATAAAACCCCCTACCCTATCCCAATACCAAACCCCACTATTCGTGTGATCAGTACTTATCACTGCCATCCTACTTTTACTATCCCTACCTGTACTAGCTGCCGGCATCACTATACTACTAACAGACCGCAACCTAAACACCACATTCTTCGACCCTGCAGGAGGAGGAGACCCAGTACTGTACCAACATTTATTCTGATTTTTTGGCCACCCAGAAGTCTACATTCTAATTCTACCAGGATTTGGAATTATTTCACACGTAGTAACGTACTATGCAGGCAAAAAAGAACCATTTGGTTACATAGGAATAGTGTGGGCCATACTATCCATTGGATTCCTTGGATTCATTGTATGAGCCCATCACATATTCACTGTTGGCATAGACGTAGATACCCGAGCATACTTTACATCAGCCACAATAATCATTGCCATCCCAACTGGAATTAAAGTATTCAGCTGATTGGCCACACTTCACGGAGGAACTATCAAATGAGATCCGCCAATACTATGAGCCATAGGATTCATCTTCCTATTCACTATCGGAGGCCTAACCGGAATCGTACTGGCAAATTCTTCATTAGACATCGCCCTACACGACACATACTATGTAGTCGCCCACTTCCACTACGTTCTATCAATAGGAGCCGTATTTGCAATCCTAGCAGGACTAACCCACTGATTTCCTTTATTTACAGGATTCACCCTACATTCAACATGAACTAAAACCCACTTCGGAGTAATGTTCACCGGTGTTAACCTAACATTTTTCCCACAACACTTCCTAGGATTAGCCGGCATGCCCCGACGATACTCAGACTATCCGGACGCATACACCCTATGAAACACTTTATCATCAATCGGCTCCCTAATCTCTATAACCGCTGTAATCATATTAATATTTATTATCTGAGAAGCCCTCACATCCAAACGCAAAGTCCACCAACCAGAACTATCATATACCAACATCGAATGAATCCATGGCTGCCCCCCTCCATACCACACCTTCGAAGAACCAGCCTTTGTCCAAACACAAGAAAGGAAGGAATCGAACCCTCACATGCTGGTTTCAAGCCAACTGCATCAAGCCACTCATGCTTCTTTCTCATGGAGTGTTAGTAAAACAATTACATAGCCTCGTCAAGACTAAATTGCAGGTGAAAACCCTGCACGCCCCTACATGGCCAACCACTCACAACTATGATTCCAAGATGCCTCATCCCCTATCATAGAAGAATTAATTGAATTCCACGACCATGCCTTAATAGTCGCACTAGCAATCTGCAGTCTAGTCCTGTATCTTCTGACAGTGATACTCATAGAAAAACTATCATCAAACACTGTCGATGCCCAAGAAATCGAACTGATCTGAACAATCCTGCCAGCCATTGTCCTAATCCTACTCGCCCTACCATCACTACAAATCTTGTATATAATAGACGAAATTGACGAACCAGATTTAACATTAAAAGCTATCGGCCATCAATGATACTGATCCTATGAATATACAGACTTCAAAGACTTAACATTCGACTCATACATAATTCCCACAGCAGAATTACCACCAGGCCACTTCCGACTCCTAGAAGTTGACCATCGTGTTATCATCCCAATAGAATCGCACGTGCGTATAATCATTACAGCCAGCGACGTACTTCACTCCTGAGCAGTACCAACACTAGGAGTAAAAACCGACGCAATCCCAGGCCGACTAAACCAAACGTCATTCATCACCACTCGTCCCGGTATCTTCTACGGCCAATGTTCTGAAATCTGCGGAGCCAACCACAGCTATATACCAATCGTAGTAGAATCAACACCACTAACCTACTTCGAAAACTGATCATCACTCACATCATTCTAACCATTAAGAAGCTATGAAACAGCACTAGCCTTTTAAGCTAACAAAAGAGGACCCCATCCCCTCCTTAATGATATGCCCCAACTAAATCCAAACCCATGATTCTCCACTATACTTATAACATGAATCACATTCCTCTTGATCATACAACCAAAACTACAATCCTTCACCCAAACAAATTCACCCTCAATTAAACTTTCCCCACATAAAACTACCCCATGAACCTGACCATGAACTTAACATTCTTCGACCAATTTGCAAGCCCATACTTACTAACCATCCCACTAATCCTCGTATCAATACTATTCCCAACCATATTAATCCCATCTCTAAACAATCGATGAATCACTAACCGCCTCTCTACCCTACAATCATGACTACTGCACCTCATCACAAAACAATTAATAATCCCACTAAACAAAAAAGGCCATAAATGAGCCCTAATCCTAACCTCTCTAATAATGCTACTACTTACAATTAACCTCCTAGGCCTACTACCTTATACATTCACCCCAACCACCCAACTATCAATAAACATAGCCCTGGCTTTCCCCCTCTGACTAGCCACATTTCTCACAGGACTACGGAACCAACCATCAATCTCCCTAGGCCACCTACTACCAGAAGGCACTCCAACCCTACTCATCCCAGCACTAATCATAATCGAAACTACCAGCCTTCTCATCCGCCCTCTAGCCCTAGGAGTCCGACTTACCGCAAACCTTACTGCAGGACACCTACTAATCCAACTTATCTCCACAGCCACCATCGCCATAATACCTATCTTACCAACCGTATCCTTACTTACCACCCTAATCCTCCTACTACTCACCATCCTAGAAATCGCAGTAGCCATAATCCAAGCCTACGTATTTGTCCTATTACTCAGCTTATACTTACAAGAAAATATCTAATGGCCCACCAGGCACACTCATACCACATAGTAGACCCAAGCCCATGACCAATCTTCGGTGCCGCTGCCGCCCTACTTACTACATCAGGACTAATCATATGATTCCACCATAACTCAATGCAATTACTAAACCTAGGACTTATCACCACAACCCTAATTATAATTCAATGATGACGAGACATCGTACGAGAAAGCACTTTCCAAGGCCATCATACACTCACTGTACAAAAAGGCCTACGATATGGAATAATCCTATTCATCACATCAGAAGCATTCTTCTTCTTAGGATTCTTCTGAGCATTCTTCCACTCAAGCCTGGCCCCCACCCCAGAATTAGGAGGACAATGACCTCCCACAGGAATCAAACCACTCAATCCACTAGAAGTACCTCTATTAAACACAGCCATCCTCCTGGCCTCAGGAATTACCGTGACATGAGCCCACCACAGCATCACAGAAGGTAATCGAAACCAAGCAATATACGCACTAGGTCTCACAATCCTACTAGGATTTTACTTCACAATATTACAAGCAACAGAATACTATGAAGCCCCATTCTCAATCGCCGATGGAGTATATGGCTCAACATTCTTTATCGCTACAGGATTCCACGGACTACATGTAATCATCGGCTCATCATTTCTATCTATCTGCCTATTACGACTAACCAAATTCCACTTCACATCAAACCACCACTTTGGATTCGAAGCCGCCGCCTGATACTGACACTTCGTAGACATCATCTGATTATTCCTCTACATAACAATCTACTGATGAGGATCTTGCCCTTCTAGTATACTAATTACAATTGACTTCCAATCCATAGAATCTGGTTTAACTCCAGAGAAGAGCAATAAACACACTCACATTTATACTAACCCTATCCATCTTCCTAAGTATCATCCTAACCATGCTGAACTTTTGACTGGCACAAATCACCCCAGACTCAGAAAAACTATCTCCATACGAATGTGGATTTGACCCACTAGGATCAGCCCGACTTCCCTTCTCAATCCGATTTTTCCTCAGTAGCAATCCTATTCCTGCTATTCGACCTAGAAATCGCACTATTATTACCTCTTCCATGAGCAATCCAACTCCAATCACCAACCACCACACTAACCTGAGCCTCCGCCATCCTCCTACTCCTCACACTAGGATTAATTTATGAATGACTACAAGGCGGATTAGAATGAGCAGAATAAACAAAGAAAGTTAGTCTAAACAAGACAGTTGATTTCGACTCAACAAATCATAGCTCTTCCCTATGACTTTCTCCATGTCACTATCACACCTAAGCTTCTACTCAACATTCACCCTAAGCAGCCTAGGCCTGGCATTCCACCGAACCCACCTAATCTCGGCCCTACTATGCCTAGAAAGCATAATACTATCCATGTATATAGCCATATCAATTTGACCAATCGAAAACCAAACACCCTCCCCCTCCCTAATACCAATCCTCATACTCACATTCTCAGCCTGCGAAGCAGGTACCGGACTAGCTATGCTAGTAGCCTCAACACGAACACATGGCTCAGACCACCTCCACAACCTAAATCTTCTACAATGTTAAAAATCATCCTACCAACAATTATACTACTCCCAACAACCCTCCTATCACCAACAAAATCCCTATTAACAAACATTACCACCTACAGCCTATTAATCGCTACCATAAGTCTTAACTGACTATCTCCAACATATTTCCCACATAAAACAACAACCCAACTAACAGGAATCGACCAGATCTCATCCCCCCTAATAGTCATATCCTGCTGACTGCTCCCACTGATAATCATAGCGAGCCAAAACCACTTAAACACCGAACCCGAAGCACGAAAACGAATCTTCATCACCACTATAATCCTAATTCAACCATTCATCCTAATAGCATTCTCAACCACCGAACTAACAATATTCTACATCGCATTTGAAGCAACCCTCATCCCAACTCTAATCCTCATCACACGCTGAGGCAGCCAACCAGAACGCCTAAACGCTGGTATCTACCTACTATTCTATACCTTAATCAGTTCCCTACCTTTACTAGTAACAATCCTATACCTAAACACACAAATCGGAACCATTCACCTAACCATACTAAACCTAATAAACTATCCACCAAACACCCCATGAACCAATCTAATGTCAAGTCTAGCTCTACTAACAGCCTTCATAGTAAAAGCCCCCCTATACGGCCTCCATCTATGACTACCAAAAGCCCACGTAGAAGCACCAATCGCAGGCTCCATACTACTCGCCGCATTACTCCTTAAACTAGGCGGATACGGCATCATACGCATCACTACCCTAACAACCCCAACAACAAACCTCCTATGCTACCCATTCCTTGTACTATCCCTATGGGGAGCCCTAATGACAAGCTCCACCTGCCTACGTCAAACTGATCTAAAAGCATTAATCGCCTACTCATCAGTAAGCCACATAGGACTAGTCATCGCAGCAGGAATAATCCAAACCCAATGATCTTACTCAGGCGCAATAATCCTAATAATTTCACATGGGCTCACCTCCTCAATACTATTCTGTCTAGCCAACACAAACTATGAACGCACCCACAGCCGAGTCTTACTATTAACACGCAACTTACAACCCATCCTCCCACTTATAGCCATTTGATGATTACTAGCCAACTTAACAAACATAGCCCTCCCACCAACAACCAACCTAATAGCAGAGCTCACCATCATAATCACATTATTCAACTGATCCACCTTCACCATCATCCTAACTGGAATAGCCACTTTACTAACCGCCGCCTACACACTATCCATGCTACTAACAACACAACGAGGAGCCTCACCCCCCTACATCACTTCAATCCAAAACTCAAGTACACGAGAACACCTCCTAATAACTCTTCACACCCTCCCAATACTACTCCTAATACTAAAACCAGAACTAATTTCAGGAACCCCCATATGCAAGTATAGTTTAAACCAAACCTTAGACTGTGATCCTAAAAATAGAAGTTAAACCCTTCTTACCTGCCAAGGGGGAGTTTAACTAACAGGGACTGCTAACTCCTGCATCTGAGCCTAAAACCTCAGCCCCCTTACTTTTAAAGGATAGCAGTAATCCACTGGCCTTAGGAGCCACCAACCTTGGTGCAAATCCAAGTAAAAGTTATAGAACTATCCCTGTTAATAAATACATCAGCACTCACCGCAATAGCACTAATCCTCACCCCTATAATTCCCCCCCTCCTATCAAAAAAACTATCAACCCCTCCAAACATTATTATCCGCACCATTAAAACCGCTTTCTTCATCAGCCTAATTCCAATAATCCTATTCATTCACTCAGGGGTAGAAAACATTACCTCATACCTAGAATGAAAATTTATCACCAACTTTAAAATCCCAATTAGCCTCAAAATTGATATATACTCAACAATATTCCTCCCAACCGCATTATTCGTAACCTGATCCATTACACAATTCACATCATGATACATAGCCACAGAACCCCACATCGAAAAATTCTTTTACTACCTTCTACTATTCCTAATCGCCATACTAATCCTAACAACCGCCAACAACATATTCCTCTTATTCATCGGCTGAGAGGGAGTAGGAATCATATCCTTCCTATTAATCGGATGATGACAAGGACGAGCAGAAGCCAACACAGCCGCACTACAGGCCATCTTATACAACCGAATCGGAGACATCGGACTCATCCTAAGCATAGCATGACTAGTATCCACTACAAACTCATGAGAAATACAACAAGCCCTATCCACAAACCAAACTTCAACCCTACCACTACTAGGACTGATCCTAGCCGCAACAGGGAAATCAGCCCAATTTGGATTACACCCATGACTCCCCGCCGCCATAGAAGGCCCAACCCCAGTCTCCGCCCTACTCCACTCCAGCACAATAGTAGTAGCAGGAATCTTCTTACTCATCCGCACCCACCCAATACTACACAACAACCAAACTGCCCTAACCACATGCCTGTGCCTAGGCGCCCTATCCACACTATTCGCCTCCACATGCGCCCTAACACAGAATGACATCAAAAAGATCATTGCCTTTTCCACATCAAGTCAACTCGGACTAATAATAGTCACCATTGGACTTAACCTACCCCAACTAACATTCCTACACATCTCCACTCACGCCTTCTTCAAAGCCATACTATTTCTATGCTCAGGATCAATCATCCACAACCTCAACGGAGAACAAGACATCCGAAAAATAGGAGGCCTACAAAAAACAATACCAACAACCACCTCCTGTCTAACCATCGGCAACCTTGCCCTGACAGGAACCCCATTTCTAGCCGGATTTTACTCAAAAGACCTAATCATTGAAAACCTCAACACCTCACACCTAAACACCTGAGCACTACTAATCACCCTACTAGCTACGGCATTCACCGCCACCTACAGCCTACGAATAACCATCCTAGTGCAAACAGGATTCACACGAATCCCCTCAATCACCCCAACAAACGAAAACGACCCAAAAATCACTAACCCAATTATCCGCCTCGCACTAGGCAGCATCACAGCTGGCTTACTTATCACATCTTACATAACCCCAACAGAAACACCCCCAATAACCATACCAACATACATAAAAATCACAGCCCTAGCCCTCACAGCCACAGGAATAATCATAGCCATCGAACTAATAAACATAACACAAACACTAACCCAACCCAAACAAAACACCTACCTCAACTTCTCCTACATACTAGGATACTTCAATCCACTAACCCATCGCCTAACCTCACTAAACCTACTGAACACCGGACAAAAACTATCACACCACCTAACCGACTTATACTGATACAAAAAAATGGGACCAGAAGGACTCGCTAACCTACAACTCATAGCATCCAAAACATTCACTACCATTCACACAGGATTAATCAAAACCTACCTAGGATCATTTGCCCTATCAATCCTAATTATCCTAACAACGTATACAAACAAATAATGGCCCCAAACCTACGAAAACACCATCCACTACTAAAAATAATCAATAACTCATTAATTGACTTGCCAACCCCACCCAACATCTCAACCTGATGAAACTTCGGATCCCTCCTAGGTATCTGCCTAATCGCACAAATCACAACGGGCCTACTACTAGCAACCCACTACACCGCGGACACAACTTTAGCCTTCTCTTCCATTGCCCACACATCACGAAATGTCGAACACGGCTGACTAATCCGCAACCTACACGCAAACGGAGCCTCGATATTCTTTATCTGCATCTACCTACATATCGGACGCGGATTTTACTACGGCTCATACCTATACAAAGAAACATGAAACACAGGAGTAATCCTCCTCCTTACACTAATAGCAACTGCCTTCGTAGGATACGTCCTCCCATGAGGACAAATATCATTCTGAGGCGCTACCGTCATCACCAACCTATTCTCTGCCATCCCCTACATCGGCCAAACCATCGTAGAGTGGGCCTGAGGAGGCTTCTCAGTAGACAACCCCACATTAACCCGCTTCTTCACCTTACACTTCCTACTCCCATTCATAATCGCAGGCCTAACCATAATCCACCTAACCTTCCTCCACGAATCCGGCTCAAACAACCCACTAGGCCTACTATCAAACTGCGACAAAATCCCATTCCACCCATACTTCTCTATAAAAGACCTAATAGGATTCATCACAATACTCATACTATTAACAACACTAGCCCTATTCTCACCAACCTTACTAGGAGACCCAGAAAACTTCTCACCAGTTAACCCACTAGTAACACCTCCCCACATTAAACCAGAATGATACTTCCTATTCGCATATGCCATCCTACGCTCAATTCCCAATAAACTAGGTGGAGTACTAGCCCTGGCAGCCTCCATCCTAGTACTATTCCTAACTCCCTTACTACATAAATCCAAACAACGATCAATAACCTTCCGACCCTTCTCCCAAACCCTATTCTGAACCCTAGTCGCCAACCTCCTCATCCTAACATGAATCGGAAACCAACCCGTAGAATATCCATTTACCGTTATCGGCCAACTAGCCTCCACCACTTACTTCATAATCCTCTTAATCCTATTCCCAATTACCTCCACACTAGAAAACAAAATACTCAATTACTAACCACACTCTAATAGTTTATAAAAACATTGGTCTTGTAAACCAAAGACTGAAGACTACCCCTTCTTAGAGTTTTCCCTACCACACTTATTCACCCCCCCCCTTCCCCCCCGAAGGGGCATTTTAGCTGTAATTTATGTACTATTACATACCACTCTCGTCCACATAATACATTACATGTATGTCCTATATACATTAACTTTGTACCCAACTCTAATTTCACAGAATACATCCTACTTTCAAGGAACTCCTACCTAAGGGATAGCCCAAAAATTCCTACTATATACGTACCAAACCCATAATATGTTAGGTTATACATTAAAAACCCACTCAAGAATACGGTAAGTGCCAGATCATACATAATACTAATGGTAACAGGACCAAACTGACAAATCTCTTGGGTGCCGGTCTCCAGAGAACCAGATGGATTTATTAATCGTTCACCTCACGTGAAATCAGCAACGCGCCGCATATAAGATCCTTAGATACTAGCTTCAGGCCCATTCTTTCCCCCTACACCCCTCACGCTACTTGCTCTTTTGCGCCTCTGGTTCCTTTTTCAGGGCCATATCAATTATTAATCCTCTAACCTTGTTATTCACAGATACATTCATACTATTTCAGGGATACTCTGCCTCGTAATCGCGTCATCCGGGTGTTTCTCTTCTATTGGTTCTATTTTTTTTCTCTGGAATCCTCACAGGTGGCCCATGGTAGCTAGAGCAGGAGCATACAATCTATTGACCTGGGCTACGATGGCCCACGGGCTTGTTCGTCACTTTCAGGAATTGCTGAATGAGACGGTTGACGTATCCGGGGAATCATTTTCACACTGATGCACTTTAGATCGCATTCACTACTATGATCTTGCAAGATCTCCTCATGGTGTTATTTAATTCATGCTCGTAAGACATAATTTCTTACTTTTCCTTTCCTCTAACTTTTCAACTAAAACTAGGAACTTTCGACTAAATTTTTATCGCTCTTCCATCGCAAATTTTACGCTTACTGTTCACAAATTTTTCACTTTTCAAATCCACTGAAGTTACATTAATAAACAAACCCCACACAAACACAAAATTTCACAAAAAATCTTACAATTTCACATCACAAATCCTCTAGAAAATCATATAAAACACAAAACATCAAACATGATTGTTTCATGTTATCAAATCCTCTAGAAAATCATACAAAACACAAAACATCAAACATGATTGTTTCATGTTATCAAATCCTCTAGAAAATCATACAAAACACAAAACATCAAACATGATTGTTTCATGTTATCAAATCCTCTAGAAAATCATATAAAACACAAAACATCAAACATGATTGTTTCATGTTATCAAATCCTCTAGAAAATCATATAAAACACAAAACATCAAACATGATTGTTTCATGTTATCAAATCCTCTAGAAAATCATATAAAACACAAAACATCAAACATGATTGTTTCATGTTATCAAATCCTCTAGAAAATCATATAAAACACAAAACATCAAACATGATTGTTTCATGTTATCAAATCCTCTAGAAAATCAGATAAAACACAAAACATCAAACATGATTGTTTCATGTTATCAAATCCTCTAGAAAATCATATAAAACACAAAACATCAAACATGATTGTTTCATGTTATCAAATCCTCTAGAAAATCATATAAAACACAAAACATCAAACATGATTGTTTCATGTTATCAAATCCTCTAGAAAATCATATAAAACACAAAACATCAAACATGATTGTTTCATGTTATCAAATCCTCTAGAAAATCATATAGAAAATCATATAAAACACAAAACATCAAACATGATTGTTTCATGTTATCAAATCCTCTAGAAAATCATATAAAACACAAAACATCAAACATGATTGTTTCATGTTATCAAATCCTCTAGAAAATCATATAAAACACAAAACATCAAACATGATTGTTTCATGTTATCAAATCCTCTAGAAAATCATATAAAACACAAAACATCAAACATGATTGTTTCATGTTATCAAATCCTCTAGAAAATCATATAAAACACAAAACATCAAACATGATTGTTTCATGTTATCAAATCCTCTAGAAAATCATATAAAACACAAAACATCAAACATGATTGTTTCATGTATCAAATCCTCCCCAATACCCATCACCAAGACTACTACTCTAATGTATCAGAAAAAGAGGAATTGAACCTCCACCTCCAACTCCCAAAGCTGGTATTCTATGTATACTAAACTATCTTCTGACTATTACTAAACCGCTCGAATCACACCACGAGACAACCCACGTACAAGTTCCAAAACCACAAACAACGTCAACAACAACCCCCACCCTGCCATTAAAAACATCCACATTCCAAACGAATAAAACATCGCTACCCCACTAAAATCTAACCGAACAAAAAACACTCCAACACTATCAACCGTCACTACACCAAACTTTAAACACTCTGCAACACCACCAACAACTACACCCATCAAGACCACCAAAGCAAACCCCACCCCATACCACAGCACCTGTCAATTCCCCCAAGCCTCAGGAAAGGGATCAGCCGCCAAAGAAACAGAATAAACAAAAACCACCAACATCCCACCTAAATACACTATAAACAACACCAAAGATACAAACGAGACCCCCAAACTCAATAACCACCCACAACCCACTACAGAAGCCAACACTAAACCAACAACCCCATAATAAGGAGAAGGATTAGACGCAACCGCCAACCCACTCAACACAAAACATACCCCCAAAAAAACAATAAAATAAGCCATAATTCCTACTTGGTACCTATCCAAGACCCATGGCCCGAAAAACCATTGTTGTAGACTTCAACTACAGGAACATTCAAACCCCATCCCACATCATATCTTATATATACACATCATATTTCACACCACCACCCTCCCCGCTAAAATTACATTAACAAATTACATCATATCACCCATAATTTTATATTTCACCACCACCCTCCCCGCTAAAATTACATTAACAAATTACATCATATCACCCATAATTTTATATTTCACCACCACCCTCCCCGCTGAAATTACATTAACAAATTACATCATATCACCCATAATTTTATATTTCACCACCACCCTCCCCGCTGAAATTACATTAACAAATTACATCATATCACCCATAATTTTATATTTCACCACCACCCTCCCCGCTGAAATTACATTAACAAATTACATCATATCACCCATAATTTTATATTTCACCACCACCCTCCCCGCTGAAATTACATTAACAAATTACATCATATCACCCATAATTTTATATTTCACCACCACCCTCCCCGCTGAAATTACATTAACAAATTACATCATATCACCCATAATTTTATATTTCACCACCTAAAC